AATTATTACTTTTATAACTATAAAAAATTTTTCTAACTGTAATGACTAGAAGTGCTACTGATAATAATGATCCACAAAGAAGAGCCGCATAGCTCAATATCATCATACTTACGTGCATTATTAACCACTCCGATTGTAGAGCGGGTACTAATATTGTGGGTTTATGTATTTCAGTTAAAAGACCCGAAGTAGCAAAGCCTTGGGTAAAAATAGTACTTGAGGCAGTTATTGTGGTTAAATAATTTTTTCTTATTTTGAAATAAGGGACTATATGAATAAGGGAGAAACTCCATGAAAGAAAGATTAATGATTCATATAAATCACTTAGTGGGAAATGGCCCGAATAAATCCAACGAGTGATTAATAATCCTGTTAAACATAAAAAAGTAACTATCATCCCCCTTTCTGCCGAATCATATGGTTTTAGGATTTCATTGCCCAATAAGGTTATCAAATGAATTGTAATTACAATTGAAACAATTGAAAAGGAAATATGAGTCAATATATGCTCTAAAGTTGAAAATATCATAAAAATGAAAAAAAGGGAGAGAATCCCCCAAATTAATTAAGAAATATAAATCGAGAATTTAATTTATTTTTATTATAGGATCCATTGGATCTCTTTTAGAAGATGGCATGCCGCCACTCGGACTCGAACCGAGATGCTCTAGCACTGCTTCCTAAGAGCAGCGTGTCTACCGATTTCACCATAGCGGCTTCCTCGAACTAATAATAACCTATTTATATTCAATCGTCGAGATTGAACAAGTCAATTCAATCAAATATGTTTTTTTAGTAAAGATTTTAATAGTAAAGATTTTAATTGATATGATAAAAAAATGAGTTCTAAAGTCAATTTGAAGGTTCATTAGTTTCATTTATTTTCTTTAGGGTGTCCGGTTTATTTATCTTAGGGCTTTGACGTAGTTTATCCTATTCTAAAATCCAACTTTTGCAACTAGATAATTCTCTCGATAGAATAAAAAAACTGTTTTCAATTTTTACTTTTTTTGATACTTCATTATTTCTCGTTTATCTGATTTCATAAATTTCAAACAAAAAATAAATTTTCTCAATGAATCCAAAATATAGGTATTTTGGATTACTCCAAATTGACACATTATTTGTACATAATATCTCAACAATGAAGTTCTTTTATTGATTGGGCTCAAAATTTGAGATATATGGTAAATCCATTACATATTAAAATTAGAAATTAAGAAGTCATAAAGTTATTCAAAATTTTTAACATGGAATCCATTAACTTGAACTAAAAATATTATATCTGCCCTTCCCGAGAAAGAGAAAAATTTTTTATTATTGTAAAGGTCGATGGGGAAAATAAGACTCCCCACCACCAAAATATGAGTGAAAATATACTAAAAAGAAATAAAAAATCTTGTATTTTTTTCTTTATTCTTTTTTTTAGAATTCAGAAAACAGAAGAATTCTTTTTTTAGACATCTTATAAGATGGAAACCTGGTCTATTTCATATTGAGTAGAATACGGACTGCCAATTGTGAATTTTATATTAACAAATAATTTTATTGAGCCAATTTTTTGAGTCAAATCCATTCCGATTATTCTAATATTTTATATTTTAGGACTTATTCGTTTGTCGGACAAAAAAACTTTTTGAATTCCCGGTAGAAAGAGATTTCCCTAATGACAAAGCTTTTAAGGCGGCCCAATATCCTTTCCTTTTCCAAATATTTTTACGAATACGCTTTTTTGATATAGAAGTACGTTTTTTTGGAACTGCCATTTTAAAATGAAGAAGTTACTCATTGTTATAGTTGGATGTGAAAGACATCTATTGTTCAAAACAAATTATTATTTCTTATTCATTATCTATTTTTTCTCTAAATAATATTCTCTTCATAAAAAATAAATATAGATATGTGAAAGATCCGTGAAAATTGGATCAAAAATTACTCGAAATAGAAATAACAAAATTTTGATTCCATACAAACAATATTCGTAAAACCAAAAATTTTTGGTTTTGAACTCTTAGTTCTCGTTCTTTATCTCTAAAATTTATATCTTTAGAATCTGCTAGGTCATAGAAATCAAACTTAATCACTTAATAAAATAAAGAAAGAACCTAAAAGACCTTGATTTTCGTCATTCTAGACTTTATTTACATGTAATAAAATCCCTCAAATGATTGTAAACTTTTGCCTAATAAAAAACTTGAGTCTTTTTTTAGTCAAACTCTAGAAAAGAATACACCTAAATTCAATTTTAAAATTCGAATCAGACTATTAATAAATCTGTTAAAGGATACGTGGTTTGATAAAAAAATATTTCAGTCGTTTTTTAACCTTTCTCAATAAAAAAGTTCGTTTTAGATCTATAATATTCTAACGTTTACTAAGAAATCGTTTTGATTGAAACGGAAAACAATCAATCCCATAATGAATTAGTTAATGAGTTAAAAGAAACTAACTAAAATCAAGAGTTTTTTTTCATTAGACCGATGACCCTAGTTAATCCTATAATTCATATCAGCATCAAGTACTCTTTTTAGTAATGTAATTTTTTATCTCTATGAATATAAATTATTATTACGATAATTTATATTTATTGGAATAATAATTTATATTTGCATTTTCCTGTTATAAGTATTCGTTTTTTTATGTAACTTGGTCATCTCATTTGACCGATTGTAACTTATTGTTTTGAATATTTGAACGATTTTGAAAAGATTCAGAATCAATCTAAAATTATTAAATAAGTTAATCCATATCTTGATTTTTTATTGACTTTTTTCGAAAGAGGTAAGATCCGGTGAATCGGAAACAATTAATATTAATTAAGAATAAAAAAAATTTATGGAACAGACATATCAATATGCGTGGATAATACCTTTCCTTCCACTTCCAGTTCCTATGTTAATAGGGTTGGGACTTCTTCTTTTTCCGACGGCAACAAAAAGTCTTCGTCGTATGTGGGCTTTTCAGAGCGTTTTATTGTTAAGTATAGTCATGATTTTTTCCATGAATCTGTCTATTCAGCAACTAAATAGTAGTTCTGTTTATCAATATGTATGGTCGTGGATTATCAATAATGATTTTTCTTTAGAATTCGGATACTTGATCGACTCACTTACTTCTATTATGTCAATATTAATCACTACTGTTGGAATTATGGTTCTTATTTATAGTGATAATTATATGTCTCATGATCACGGATATTTGCGATTTTTTGCTTATATGAGTTTTTTCAGTACTTCCATGTTGGGATTAGTCACTAGTTCAAATTTGATACAAATTTATATTTTTTGGGAATTAGTTGGAGTATGTTCGTATCTATTAATAGGATTTTGGTTCACACGACCTGTTGCAGCAAAGGCTTGTCAAAAAGCGTTTGTAACTAATCGTGTTGGAGATTTTGGTTTATTATTAGGCATTTTAGGGTTTTATTGGATAACGGGGAGTTTCGAATTTCGTGATTTATTCCAAATATTCAATAACTTGATTTCTAATAATGAGGTAAATTTTTTATTTGTTACTTTGTGCGCTGTTCTATTATTTGGCGGTGCGATTGCTAAATCTGCACAATTTCCCCTTCATGTATGGTTACCTGATGCAATGGAAGGACCAACTCCTATTTCGGCCCTTATACATGCTGCTACGATGGTAGCAGCGGGAGTTTTTCTTGTAGCTCGACTTATGCCTCTTTTCATAGTCATACCCCACATAATGAATTTTATCTCTTTGATAGGGATAATAACAGTTTTTTTAGGGGCTACTTTAGCTCTTGCTCAAAAAGACATTAAGAGGGGTTTAGCCTATTCCACAATGTCTCAATTGGGTTATATGATGTTAGCTCTAGGTATGGGGTCTTATCGCAGTGCTTTATTTCATTTGATTACTCATGCTTATTCCAAAGCATTATTGTTTTTAGGATCGGGATCCGTTATTCATTCAATGGAAACCCTTGTTGGATATTGTCCAAAAAAAAGTCAGAATATGGTGCTTATGGGAGGTTTAACAAAACATGTACCAATTACTAAAAATTCTTTTTTATTAGGTACGCTTTCTCTTTGTGGTATTCCACCCCTTGCTTGTTTTTGGTCTAAAGATGAAATTCTTAATGATGCTTGGTTGTATTCACCTATTTTTGGAATAATAGCTTGGTCTACGGCAGGATTAACCGCATTTTACATGTGTCGGATCTATTTGCTTACTTTTGAAGGACATTTAAACGTTCATTTTCAAAATTACAGTGGAAAAAGGAATACCCCCTTCTATTCAATATCTCTATGGGGTAAAGAAGGTTCGAAAATAAGTAATAAAAACTTTCGTTTGGTAACTTTATTAAAAATGAAGAACAACGGACGTCCTTCTTTTTTTTCAAATAAAGTATATAAAATTGATGAGAATGATGAGAATGTAAGAAATATGATCCAACCTTTTCTTTCTATTCCACATTTTGGCAATACCAAGACTTATTCGTATCCTTATGAATCGGATAATACTATGTTATTCCCAATACTTGTATTGATTCTATTTACTTTGTTTGTTGGATTCTTAGGAATTCCTTTCAATGAAGACGTTGATATATTATCCAAATGGTTAACCCCGTCTATAAATCTTTTACATAAAAATTTAAACAATTCAATAGATTGGTATGAATTTTCTAAAGATGCATTTTTTTCAGTCAGTATAGCCTCTTTCGGAATATTTATAGCATTTTTTTTATATAAACCTGTTTATTCATCTTTTCAAAATTTGGACTTGCTTAATACATTTGTTAAAACGGGTCCTAATAGAATTTTTTATGACAAAATAAAAAATGCTATATATGATTGGTCATATAATCGGGGTTACATAGATGCCTTTTATGGAACATTCTTAACTGCGGGGATGAGAAAATTGGCCGACTTCTCTCATTTTTTTGATAGACAAATAATTGATGCAATTCCAAATGGAGTTGGTATTATGAGTTTCTTTGTAGCAGAGGTTATTAAATCGGTAGGGGGTGGGCGTATTTC